CTCTTCCTTTATCCAAGAGAGGGTCTTTCTAGTTTGCATGGTCCAGTCGTTGATCCAGAAAATTTCTACAATAAAATTAGGTAGGTCGCTAGGATAGTTCCCTATCCACGATGCTGCTAGTTACTGAAAAATTTTTACTAAAATACTAAAATATAGGAGGAATCCGAATCTCTTGGATGTATAGAAAAAATAAGTGTATAAAAAAAAATAAGATTTTGAATATTTTATTTTACTTATGGACAAAATAACAAAATTCTAATTGGATCGGTGGATCATTTTTCAGTCATTCATTGAATGATAAATCACTACAAGTGACGGAGATACACGATTTAAATAACGGAAGATCCAATATTTAAAAATTGTATCGAAAATTACTGGAAAGGTGGAAACAAGTCCAGATATAATTTGATCATTATGAGCAAATCCAAAATCCTTGTAGAAAGAGCTAATCATTAGTTCCCAACCGTGGGGTGAATGGAATCCTATACATAAGTCGGTTAATAAAAGAATAGAAAGGGCTTTTATCGTGTCGCTTAAGTTATATATGAATTCTTGAACCCAAGAATTAAGAATAAAAAGTTCTTCATTAACTAAAAAAGAATAACCACTTAGAATAACGAAACAGATTATATTTGTCGAGAAGTGCAAAATCGTATCTATACGATCTGCGTTGTGCATCTTGATCAATTGGATCGTTTCTTTGTGGATTCCGATACGAAACTTTTGTAGATGTGTTTCGGGGTATTCCTTTATCATTTCGTCCAACAGGAAGAGTTCCTCAAATTCTATTAATTTTTCTAGAATACTCTTTTCTTGAATATCATTTAAAAAAGTTTCGGATTTACTAGTATTCCACCAATTAATAATCCAAGATCCCAGACTTTTATTAAATGAAAAAGAGACCCACCAGGGCAAAAATACTATAGACGTAAGATATAGAAGGGGAATGAATGCTTTTTTTTCCATTTTTTCGTCTGTGAATTTTTAATGAATCCGCTTCATTCGTCAACTCTATACGATCTAATATTTCTATCAAGCATAAGTTCTATTCTAATATTAGATATTAGAATTTAGAATAGAAAGCTTCGAACCCGCGAATCTATTCCCTCTTTTTTATTTGTGAGTCAGTGGTTAGTCCTTGAATTTTGTGAATTTACATACGCATAAAAAAAAGTTCCGTTTTCGAATTTTTCCGTTTTCCGTATATATTCCGTATATATAATATATATAATATACGTCTTCTTTGGTTCATCAGTATTATGAATAAATTTAAGTTAAGTTATAGAAAAAAAAAAGAGGATTTTTTGGTTTTTTACCTCCTGCTAAGAAAAGTGCTTCGGTTTATTTCAAAATACTTCAATTGGTACACGCAAAAAATAGGCCAATTCCGCTGCTTTTTGCTCAATTTCTCGTGGAGTCAAATTCTCATCAGTACGAGTCAAAGGAATGGCCCCCTGGCCTCTGATTTCCATATAAAGGACACGCCGAGCATAAAAACCCTCTTTAACTTCTATTCTGATAGACTGAATATCTTTCATAAAGAGTCGTAGTAAGATGCGACGATTTTTTCCTGGAAATCCCCAACGAAAAATACACACTATTCCTTCTTTTCTATCGAATCGATCATAACCACTACCTACATTCCACGAAATTGTGCACCACAAATAAGAGCTAATAAACAGACCGGCGAGCCCATAGAAAGACATCACGATCCCTTGTGGAAAAAAAAGGATTTGCTGAGACGGGAATAAAGATATCAAATTTCTGTCAAGATAACTGGAAATTCCAATCAATAAAAACCCCAATGAACCTAAAAAAAGTATAATGGCCCAGCAGAAATTACTTATTTTTCGAGACCCCGCTATAAGTTCTATCCATATATGTTCTGATCGCCAACTCATACTAGATCTAGTTGCATTTTATTGGAAGTGGGAGACCGGCCAAAATGAATTTTACTTTACGTTTTTTTGTTTCCGAAGGAACTTTCATCAACTTGCACTATTCTGATGTGAATCTTTCGAAGCAATTCGTTAGATCTAAAAGTAAAATAATAGGAGCCCCCTCATATGATCCCCTATCTACACATACTACACATATATAGCTACATGGGCTTTGCATTTATTTCAGGCATCCGCCCCAATCGCGACTTATTTTCAACAAATAGCTCGTTTACTCATATATCATATTTACGTTTACGCCTGCCCTTTCTTTTCTGTTTGAAAGAAGCCACAAGTTATACCATATTATACTGAATAGATATCTGTGTTATGATCCAAGTCTAAGTCTTGAAAAAAAAAATAGATGAAATTTGTCCCCATCAGATCTAAAAAATCTTGTTTTTTTGAACATGAAGAGATAAAGAAGCCATTGCAATTGCCGGAAATACTAAGCCCACTAAAGGCACAAAAATAGAGGGTAAGTTGTTGAGAATTGTCATAGAATGGGCACCTCGATTTAATATTTGTACCTGTTATTTATTTATTGTTATATTAATCTTTTTACCTATTATCGCTATATTATATTGTTAGAAAGATATCTTAAATAGAAGGATCTCTTAAAATTATTAGAATTCCTATATAATTATACTAAGTATATCTAAGTGAGTATATATAAGAAAGTGCAAGGAATATAGAACTAACTAAATGGACTTATTCATTTTTCTACATGAAATACATGTATGATAATCCACTTGTTTGTTATTCTTCTATTATCTTTTTCTTGTCTTATAAAAAGAACATAGGAAGAAAAGAACATGAAATTCGTTTTATTTATTATTTAATATTTAATTTACTACCCTGCCCAATTGAATTTCGCGGAAAAAGAATTCGCTCTTTTATCTTGTTCATAGAGGTTTCCTAATTAGGAATCAGGGATATCAGGGATATCGGTAAAAAAAAAAAATTATCTGTATGATTCTTTCCATAATTTCCTCTTATGTCACCAAAAAAAATCCATTCTTCGGATTTTTCCTTTGATTCCGATAAATAAATACTTATTCTAAATAGTTATTCGCCAGAAAGAAAATAATTTAAGGAATTCAATTTAATTAACTATTAACTTAAGTTAAGGTTCTACTTAAGTTATGATTCAAAGGAAAGAAAGCGTGGAGCTGAAATAACTCACTCAGAACGCCCTTTAACAGATTACGTGGTACGATTGGATCGAATAAGCCCTTATGGAATAAAAATTCAGCCGCTTGTGAACCTTCAGGTACTGTCTTATTCAATGTTTGTTCAATTACTCTTTTACCTGCAAATGCAATGTAGGCGTTGGGTTCAGCAATAATGATATCCCCCAACATACCAAAACTAGCTGTCACCCCACCAGTCGTAGGAGATGTAAGGATTGATACATAAACTAACTTTTTATTCGATTGATAATCATATAAAGCGGAAGAAATTTTAGCCATTTGCATCAAGCTCAAACTTCCTTCTTGCATGCGTGCTCCTCCGGAAGCACACACTAGAATAAGAGGTAAAAATTGATTGGTAGCATACTCGATTAAACGAGTAATTTTCTCGCCTACTACCGATCCCATACTACCCCCCATAAACTGAAAATCCATAACCCCAATTGCTACGGGAATGCCGTTTAGTTGACCTATGCCGGTTTGAATGGCCTCGGTTAATCCTGTCTTTTTTTGATAAGAATCAATACGATCTTTATAAGGTTCCTCCTCTGAATGAAAGTCAATGGGATCCAGAGAGAACATCTCCTCATCCATAGGATCCCAAGTGCCTGGATCAATCGAAAGTTCAATTCTATCTGAACTACTCATTTTCAAATGATATCCACATTGTTCACAAATATTCATTTTTGATTTAAAAAATTTCTTATAATTTAATCCATAACAAATTTCACATTGAACCCACAAATGCTTGTATTTTTGAGTTACGCCGAGATCATTAGAATTTTCTCTTAGAGCGAAATCGCTGCCGTTCGTGCTAGTTCTTAGCCTGGAATTCCCGGTTTCACTACTATTTCTACTTTCACCCAAAATGTAAGTAGAAATGTAACTTTCGCTGTAACTTTCACTACCACTTAAAATAGAACTAGCAATCCCGATTTGAGAACGAAGATAACTGTCAATGCAACTATTGATGTAATTATTCCAACTATATTTATTATCATACATAGAATAATCATAGTGGGAATCGTCACTCCTAGACCCCTTATTTAAATAACTAGAATTCCAATAACTAGAAAATTCTTTTTCTAATTCACTCAAAAAAGAATGATTATTGTCAATCCCAAAAACTTGATTTTCAATATCAAAATATATGGAATAACCGTCTTTTTTATTATCCCTACCTAAAACTAAAAAAGTGTCATCCACGTTTAAATTCCGAATGTCCCTAACGCCGACTAAATGATCAACATTACTACTGTCACTATGACTCCAATTATAGGTGTTTTTTTCTGTATCATTTAGAATCGGGTCTTCACTTACACTGGTATTTTCAAGAGGACCAAGATTATCCATTGATTTACTTAGCCTACACCTGTATTCTAACTCCACATTGGATAACATCGAATGGAACCAACATTTTTTCATAGAGCTTTCTTGCCGCTATTTACATCAAAATAAATAGATGTATAGTCATTCGATGAAAAATCATTTGAATATTTCATTTCCTCTCAGAATAAGCATATATATCGAATAAGCATCTAATCCAATCACTAGGATTATTAAGTAATAAAGAGTGGATATTGAAAAATGAAAAATAAAATAATTATAAATTTATAAATAAAATAGGACTTTATCATGTTGTGTCAAATTCGCATCGAGAAAAGAAAGATTTCTTTTCTACTAGGAATATTAGGAAGAACCTTTTTCGTAAAATCTCGTCTATTAATAACTTTCTATTCCAACATAGAACGAAAAGGACAATATACAGGATGGGTAGAAGAAGTTGTGATACTTGGCCCGACCCATGACCCGAAACTGCGAGATATAAAAGAATACACATCCTTAGGATTAATTAGGGATCTAAGACAAG